GAGGATAAAAGTTGCGCAATGAAAATCCGGGAGAAAAAAAATTTTGTCCTGAATTTTCATTCAACAGTTTTTTAAAAAAACACATGTAAAAATTAAAGTTGCGCAATGAAAATCCGGGAGAAAAAAAATTTTGTCCTGAATTTTCATTCAACAGTTTTTTAAAAAAACACATGTAAAAATTAAAGTTGGGCAATGAAAATCCGGGAGAAAAAAAATTTTGTCCTGAATTTTCATTCAACAGTTTTTTAAAAAAACACATGTAAAAATTAAAGTTGCGCAATGAAAATCCGGGAGAAAAAAAATTTTGTCCTGAATTTTCATTCAACAGTTTTTTAAAAAAACACATGTAAAAATTAAAGTTGGGCAATGAAAATCCGGGAGAAAAAAAATTTTGTCCTGAATTTTCATTCAACAGTTTTTTAAAAAAACACATGTAAAAATTAAAGTTGCGCAATGAAAATCCGGGAGAAAAAAAATTTTGTCCTGAATTTTCATTCAACAGTTTTTTAAAAAAACACATGTAAAAATTAAAGTTGGGCAATGAAAATCCGGGAGAAAAAAAATTTTGTCCTGAATTTTCATTCAACAGTTTTTTAAAAAAACACATGTAAAAATTAAAGTTGCGCAATGAAAATCCGGGAGAAAAAAAATTTTGTCCTGAATTTTCATTCAACAGTTTTTTAAAAAACACATGTAAAAATTAAAGTTGGGCAATGAAAATCCGGGAGAAAATTTGGCGATTGTGATCTGGGTAAATTCAGACAAATTTGGTGATCTGATAGTAAATTCAGAGACAAAATCTGGTGATCTGATAGTAAATTCAGAGACAAAATTTGGTGATCTGATGGTAAATTCAGACAAAATCTGGTGATCTGATAGTAAATTCAGAGACAAAATTTGGTGATCTGATGGTAAATTCAGACAAAATCTGGTGATCTGATAGTAAATTCAGGGACAAAATTTGGTGATCTGATAGTAAATTCAGACAAAATCTGGTGATCTGATAGTAAATTCAGAGACAAAATTTGGTGATCTGATGGTAAATTCAGACAAAATCTGGTGATCTGATAGTAAATTCAGAGACAAAATTTGGTGATCTGATGGTAAATTCAGAGACAAAATTTGGTGATCTGATGGTAAATTCAGAGACAAAATTTGGTGATCTGATGGTAAATTCAGACAAAATCTGGTGATCTGATGGTAAATTCAGAGACAAAATTTGGTGATCTGATGGTAAATTCAGACAAAATCTGGTGATCTGATGGTAAATTCAGAGACAAAATTTGGTGACGAATTTTTTTTTTTAAAAAAAAAATTTTTCGGGTGGGCTCGCCGAAGGGGAAAACGCTACGAAGTGGTTTTGAAATTTTGTGATTTTTGGTGATTTTTGGTGATTTTTGCGAAAAGGTTAGGCGAAAAACATTGCAAAAAAACAACATTTTCAAAATATTTTCAAAATATTTTCAAAATATTTTCAAAATATTTTTTTTTCGGTTTTTTTTTCCCCCCCTTGAAGGGAAATCACCGTCTTGCTTCCGGGGGTTCGCACGATGAATGAAATTCCAGGTCTTTAAGGGGGGGGGGGGGTTCGCGACCCAAAAGGGGTTTCCTCTATCAATTGATTTTGACATGCACTCAGGAATTATTATGCAAACTCCCACTTATGTACCTTGCTCGTATTCAAAGTTTTGGATCTTCATATTATGTTTATGTCTTAAACATCAGTTTAAGGCATCTTCAATACTATGCGAGCAAACCTTCCCATCAGATATCTTCATATCAGTTGGTGAATCTATAAGATAGGGGATTATACGGGATGATTAAACGATGTGTGTTAGATGAATATCTCCGATCACTGCCGCCGAAGCTGATTCTACGATACCTGAGATTTTTGATTGAACGAAATTGTTGTATGAAAATGCGGGATACTCCTGAGTGCTTTGAACTACTCCAATATCGGTTCGAGCTTAGGACTTCGATTTAAGCGGAAGCGGGTCATTCAAGCTCTTTATGTACGTCTTCTATTATAGGGTACAACCAGAACCAACCGCCCTCTCTTATAAATAGAATCCCCGGCAGGCGAACTGGTTCGATTGATGAAGGGTTAGAACCGCAATCGACCAGAATAACAAAGCCTAGGGCTATTACTCTCTTGTAAATATAGTGAAGCCGTAAAGCATGTGACTTGGGGCTGAGATGCTTACGCAGATGATAATAAAATTTGTTGACTCTCTGGCGATAACGCTCGGCTAGTGGTGCTCTTGGAGATGTGTGTGTGCCATCAGTCATAGCTCAACCTGACTTCAATTGGTGGGTAGTTCGAATAGTGATGGCCCTGAGAGGTCCGAACCAAATGTTCGGGCAGCTACAAGACTAGCGACCCCCACGGTGCTTAGTTCTTGACCTCCCGCAACGTGGTCGATAACCTTAAGATATCAATACCTATGCTATTCTTCACTTGTAATATCATGGGATGAATGTCATTCTTGCTTGGTTTCAATAATGAAATGGTAAAGTACATACATGTATATACTCCTTAGTACAAGGTCCAGGTGTTGTTTATATAATTACATATATAGGTCAAATCAAATGTGGGTTTAGTAAGTTCATGTGTATTAGTACATGTTGGTGGTGATGAAGGTGGTTTATATATAATTTAAGTTTTATAGATAATTTAGTATCCACACCCATGTACGTTTCCAGTTATGCATGCTGGGAAAAAGGTTGGGGCTCCGCCCCACAAACTTATAGGTTGAGGGCTCCGCCCCACAAACTTATAGGTTGAGGGCTCCGCCCCACAAACTTATAGGTTGAGGGCTCCGCCCCACAAACTTGCAGAGGGTAGTTCAAAGCAGAACGCTAGCTTTGGGAGCTAGTGGTGGGAGTTTAAGTCTCCTCCTTTTGAGCACTAAGGGGGAGTTTAACCCCCGACATCCTGCTTACAAGGCAGGCGCTCTGAGCTGAGCTATTAGGGCATGATCATTCAAGAGTCTTATTCTCCAGCCAGCTGGCCGCTGGGGAAAGCACTAGGAATAGTAAGAAGTATAAGATAGAAGCAACCTGACCGATAATTACGAAGGGGTGTTCAACCGGTATCCCCCCGATTCAGGTTAGGACGAGGACGTCGGCTACAAGGGCTCAAAAAAGAAATTGAGTAAGGGGACGAAATGTCAATCCCCGTTGCTTAGAGACATGAAGAATGGGGACAAGCATCAGGACAAGAATCGAAAAGAGGAGGGCCAGGACTCCACCGAGCTTGTTGGGGATAGAGCGAAGAATAGCGTAGGCAAACAGGAAATACCACTCAGGCTTAATATGAGGGGGCGTAACGAGGGGGTTGGCAGGGGTAAAGTTATCAGGGTCGCCTAGAAGATTTGGAGAAAACAGTGCGAGAGAGGTAAGGGCTATAAGTAGAATAATAAAGCCCAAAAGGTCTTTGTAGGAGAAGTAGGGGTGGAAAGAGATCTTATCAGCGTCAGAGTTGAGGCCTGCGGGATTATTAGATCCTGTTTCATGGAGGAAAAGGAGGTGGATCATGGTGGCCGCAGCAATAACAAAGGGGAGAAGGAAGTGGAAGGCAAAGAATCGAGTAAGTGTGGCGTTGTCAACTGAGAAACCGCCTCAAATCCATTGGACCAGGGAACCCCCGACGTAGGGTACAGCCGAGAGAAGATTAGTGATGACAGTGGCACCTCAGAACGATATCTGTCCTCATGGGAGGACGTACCCTACGAATGCGGTAGCCATAACTAAAAGGAGAAGGACTACCCCAACATTCCAGGTCTCTTTATAGAGGTAGGAGCCGTAATATAGTCCCCGGGCAATGTGCATATAGATACAAATGAAGAAAAAGGAGGCGCCATTGGCATGGATGCTACGGATTAGTCAACCAAAGTTTACATCTCGGCAGATGTGAACCACTGAGGAAAAAGCTATAGAAATATCAGAAGTGTAGTGTATTGCTAAAAATAGGCCTGTAATCAGCTGGGTAATCAAGCATAGGCCAAGAAGTGAGCCGAAGTTTCATCAGACCGAAATATTTGATGGGGCGGGGAGGTCTACGAGGGCGTTATTTGCGATACTTAAGAGGGGATGGGTTTTACGGAGGCTTGCCATTAAGGTTCCTGTAGTTAAATTACAACGGTGGTTTTTCGAGTCATTAGTCCCGGTTAGAGTCCGAGCAGGAATCATGACTTATATCATGACATTACTATTACTGGGTCTAGTGTTGGGGATAGTGGGGGTGGCTTCAAACCCATCGCCTTACTTTGCTGCTTTAGGGTTAGTTGTGGTGGCTGGGCTGGGGTGCGGGGTGCTAATACAGTATGGAGGGTCCTTCTTATCTCTAGTACTTTTTCTAATTTATCTAGGGGGAATGCTGGTAGTGTTTGCTTACTCTGCCGCATTAGCTGCAGAGCCGTACCCCGAGGCCTGGGGGGGCTGATCAGTGCTAGGCTATGTCCTATTATATTCGGGGGGGGCAGTGGTGGCGGGGTTATGTTTATGCGGGGGGTGGTATGAGAGCTCCTGAGTTCCAGAGGTGGAATTAAAGGAGTTTATTGTAACACGGGGGGATATGAATGGGGTAGCTCTAATGTATTCAGCGGGCGGAGGGGTTCTAGTTCTAGCTGCATGAGTTCTCCTGCTAGCTCTAGGGGTAGTACTGGAGTTAACACGGGGGTTGAGTCGGGGGGCCTTACGGGCAGTAAGGTGACAAGTAAGGCAAGAAGAAGGGAAAGGGAAAATAAGGAGATGTAGGTTTTCACTAGACCCTGTTGGGCGTTACTTGTCATGGAAATCATCGGGATTTGAGCTAAAGTTGCGGTCTTAGGTCCGACCTTCTCGAGCCAAGTTTGGTCCATCATTTGGGAGGCTAACTTCTGACCAAAGATCAGGCCAAGCTTAGGAATTAAGCGGTGAATGATAGTCGGGAAGAAGCCAAGCATATTAGAGAAATGGTGGGGGGAAAGGGTGGGAAGGGGCTTGAGTTGCTTAGAGGTTATTTGGGCCAATTCAAAGGCGATAAGAAGACCTAGGACAGAGATAATTAGGGCAGAGGTCTTAAGAAGGGGGTGTATGGTTATAATAGGAGTTTTCACAAGACTAATGTTAGAGGTGATCAACAGACCAGCCAGAATGCTTCCCCAAGCCAGGCGTTTAATGGAGGCGATAACGAGGGGGTTGTTTTCATTAATGGGGGAGAGGGAAGGGAAACGGGGGTAACCCATGGAGACAAAGAAGATTACACGAAAACTGTAAATGGCTGTGAAAGAGGTTGCAAGAAGGGTCAAGACAAGGGCTCAGGCGTTAATATGAGAAGTGTTAAGGGCTTCAATGATAGCATCTTTGGAGAAAAAGCCGGCTAAAAAGGGGGTGCCAGTAAGGGCAAGGCTGCCGACTGTTATGCATGAAGAAGTAAAGGGACTAAGATTTTGGAGGCCCCCCATCTTTCGAATATCCTGCTCATCATTGAGACTATGAATGATTGACCCGGAGCATAGAAATAATATGGCCTTAAAGAATGCGTGAGTGCAGATGTGGAGAAAAGCGAGCTGAGGTAAATTAAGACCAATTGTAACTATCATTAGGCCTAGTTGGCTCGAGGTTGAGAATGCAACAATTTTTTTAATGTCATTTTGTGTTAAGGCACAGATAGCAGTAAATAAGGTTGTTAATGCCCCTAAACAGAGGCAGATGGTTAGGGCCGTCTGATTGTGCTGTAAAATGGGACTAAAGCGAATAAGAAGAAAAATTCCTGCCACAACTATAGTGCTAGAGTGGAGTAGGGCTGAGACCGGGGTTGGGCCCTCTATAGCGGAGGGGAGCCATGGGTGAAGTCCAAACTGTGCAGATTTCCCAGTTGCAGCTAGAATTACCCCTAGAAGGGGAAGAGTTATATCCATATTTTTAGAAGCAGAAAAGATTTGTTGGAGATCTCAAGAGGCTAGGTTTATAGCAAATCATGCTATAGCTAAAATAAGTCCAATATCGCCAATTCGGTTATAAAGCACTGCTTGAAGTGCAGCGGTGTTAGCGTCAGCTCGGCCGTGCCATCAACCAATAAGGAGAAAGGACATAATTCCGACGCCCTCTCAGCCAATAAAAAGTTGAAATATATTATTAGCGGTAACTAGGACTAGCATGGCAATCAAGAATACTAAGAGGTACTTAAAAAACCGGTTAATATTTGGGTCGGAGTGCATATACCATAGTGCAAATTCGAGGATGGACCACGTTACATATAAAGCAATAGGAGTGAAAGTAATGGAGTAGAAGTCAAACTTAAAGCTAATGGAAATCTGAAAAGAGTGAGTGTTTATTCAGGTCCAAGATGAACTAATAGATTCTAGGCCTGAATCAAGAAATAAAAAGAGAGGAAGCAAGCTAATGAAAAATGCTGTTTTTACAGCTGATTTAACAAAGTTGGCAGCTCATTGGGGGTCTTTGGGGAGGGGGTTAAGAGCAGAAAGGAGGGGAGTTAAGAGCAAGGCAAAAATAATCATAAAAGTTGAGTTCATTATAAGTATGTGTGTATGCATAGCTTCTACTTGGATTTGCACCAAGAGTTTTTGGTTCCTAAGACCAATGGATAAGCTGTTATCCTTTAAAAGCATACGAGTGAGCCCAGGAATCTAACCTAGGGGTCAAGAATTAGCAGTTCTTGTAGCTCAGAGCCTCTCTCGGCGGGCAAGGGGACTCTAACCCCTAGCTTCAGGATCACAACCTAGCATTTTAGTTTAAACTATGCCCACAGTATGACCACCCTCAGATGAGTTCGGGCTTGATAATTAACATAAGAAGAGGCAGAATGTGAAGAGCTATAAGAATATGCTCTCGGGTGTGGGTGGGATCCAGAGAGGCTAAATGAAGGGGGAGGCCCCCCCGCTGGGACGTAATAAATAAATGGAGGGAGTAGGCGGCAGTAATAAGGGCGCCGGACCCCGTTAGCAGAAGCGTAAAGGGGGATCAGATAAATATAGATGTCATAATCATCAATTCTCCTATCAGATTAGGTAGGGGCGGGAGAGCTAGGTTGGCTAGGCTAGCCAAGAACCATCAGGTGGCTAACAAAGGGAATATAGATTGGAGTCCTCGGGCCAGAAGTATTGTGCGAGTATGTGTACGCTCGTAATTGGAGTTAGCAAGACAGAAGAGGGCTGAAGAGGTTAGGCCGTGGGCAATCATTAAGATAATTGCCCCAGTTAGTCCCCATGGTGTTTGGATAAGGATGCCGGCTGCTACAAGGCCTATGTGGCCTACTGAAGAGTATGCAATAAGAGATTTTAGGTCTGTTTGTCGAAGACAGATGGAGCCAGTCATTACAATACCCCAAAGAGCAAAAATAATAAATGGGTATGCTAAACCGTTTGAGAGAGGTCCCAGGATCACTATAATACGAATTATGCCGTACCCCCCCAATTTAAGCAAGACAGCCGCCAGAATTATTGAGCCGGCGATAGGGGCTTCAACATGAGCTTTAGGGAGTCACAAGTGGACCCCATAAAGGGGTATCTTAACCAGAAAGGCTACAAGGCAGGCGGCCCATCAAATGCTACCCCCTAGGGGGGTAAAAGTAAGTGGCTTAGAATAGGGAAGAGTTAATATAGAGAGGGTTCCTGTGTCATTTTGAAGGAGTAGGAGGGCAACTAGAAGTGGGAGCGAGCCGGCCAAGGTGTAGAACAAAAAGTAAGTGCCCGCATTTAGGCGTTCAGCTTGATTACCCCAGCGAGTGATTACTATAAGGGTTGGGATCAGAGTGGCTTCAAATATGACGTAAAATAGGACTAGTTCAGTAGCGCTGAAGGCCAAGATTAAAAGGATTTGAAGGGAAGCTAGGAGGGATAGAAAGGTTCGTTGGCGAGAAGAGGGCTCCAACTTGAGGTGATTTTGGCTGGCCATAATTATTAACGGAAGGAGCCAGCAGGTTAAAATCATAAGGGGAGAGGAGAGTGGGTCTACTGCCAAGTAGAGGTTGGTTATTGCCCAGCCAGTTTCGCTGGATAAATTAAACCATGATAGGCTTACTAAGGCAATAACCATAGTCTGCCCAAGCGAAAAGGTTCAGAGCCATTTTATGGGTGAAAACCAGATGGTGGGAAGGAGTATGATAGATGCAAAAAGAATTTTTAGCATTGGAGGAGGTTTAGGCTCTGAAGGCGGTCAGTGCCGTGGGTTCGGGCAGTGGCTACTAGAAGAGCTAAACCTGCGCTAGCTTCACAAGCGGAGAAGGCAAGGAGGAGGAGGGGGGCAGCCGAAAAGCCTGAGATCCCTAGTTGTATAGCTCAAATAGCTAAAGCTAAAAAGAGGGAGAGTATTATTCCTTCTAGGCACAGTAGAGCTGACAGAAGGTGAGTTCGATGGAAGGCCAGGCCCATTAGGCCTAAGATAAATATAGTGGAAAACGTAAAGTGAACGGGGGTCATTGGGTGGTTATGGGGTCTAACCATAGGCTTCTGAGCCGAAATCAGATATTTTTCTTAAACTAACCATCTATTCAGCTCACTCAAGTCCTCCCTGGCTTCACTCGTAGGCTAGGCCCAAGGTTAAGAGAATGAGAACTGAAGTGGCCCAAATGAATGTTTCTTGAGGTGAGGAGAGGTGGTTGCCTCAGGGTAGGGGTAAGAGAAGAGCAATTTCAAGGTCGAAAAGGAGAAATAAAATGGCTACAAGAAAAAATCGTAGGGAGAATGGTAAGCGTGCGGACCCGAGGGGATCAAATCCGCACTCATAGGGAGAAAGCTTCTCATGATCGGGGCTAAGTTGGGGGATCCAGAAGGAAATTAAGATTAAAACAACAGACAAAACAAGGGCGATCAGTAAAGAGGCCACGACTAGATTCATTATCTTCCCCCAGAGTTTAACTGGGACTAAGTGATTGGAAGTCACCTATACTAGTTGTATTAGAAAGATATGAGCCTCATCAATAGATAGAGATATAGAGGAAGAGTCATACAACATCAACAAAGTGTCAGTATCAAGCTGCTGCTTCAAAGCCAAAATGGTGTTGGGATGTAAAGTGATACTTAATCTGGCGAAGAAAACATACAGCCAGAAATGTTGTTCCGATAATCACGTGGAGGCCATGAAAGCCGGTTGCGACGAAGAATGTCGCGCCATAGACTCCGTCAGCAATAGTAAATGGGGCCTCGTAGTACTCCAGTCCCTGAAGAAACGTAAAATAGAGGCCAAGAACAATAGTTAGTGCCAGAGATTGAATAGCTTGTTTGCGTTGACCTTCTATAATACTATGGTGGGCTCATGTTACTGTTACGCCGGATGCCAAAAGAACGGCTGTATTAAGAAGGGGGACTTCAAAGGGGTTAAGAGTGGTGATACCAGCGGGTGGTCAGCAACCTCCTAACTCGGGGGTGGGGGCCAGGCTTGAGTGGTAGAATGCCCAGAAAAAGCCTAGGAAAAAGAAGACCTCGGATGTAATGAAAAGGATTATACCGTACCGGAGCCCCTTTTGAACGGGAGGGGTATGGTGCCCCTGGAAAGTCCCCTCTCGTACAATGTCTCGTCATCATTGAATAGATGTGAGAAGTATGAGAATGAGGCCAAGGGTTATGAGAATGGTTGAGTGAAAATGAAATCAGATGGCAAGGCCTGAAGTTATAAGCAAAGCGGCTACTGCGCCTGTAAGAGGTCATGGACTGGGGTCAACTATATGGAAAGCGTGTGCTTGGTGGGCCATTAGATATTTTCTTGTAAATAAAGACTTAGGAGAAGGACAAATACGTATGCTTGAATTATAGCGACAGCAATTTCAAGAAGGGTGAGGAGGAAGAGGAGGGCTGAAGTGAGAATAGCAACTGTTGGTATGAGAGGGAGAAGAACAAAAGCGGCTGTGGCAATAAGTTGAATCAGAAGATGACCGGCAGTTAAATTTGCCGTAAGTCGTACACCTAAAGCTAACGGGCGGATAAATAAGCTGATTGTTTCAATGACAATAAGAACTGGAATTAGGGCAGTTGGAGTCCCTTCTGGGAGAAGGTGACCCAGGGCATGAGTTGGCTGGTTGCGCATGCCAATAATGACTGTGGCTAGCCATAATGGGACTGCAAACGCTATATTTAAGGAGAGTTGAGTGGTAGGAGTAAAGGTGTATGGTAGGAGGCCTAGTATGTTCAAAGTAATAAGAAAGATCATTAGTGAGGCAAAAAGAAGGGCCCACTTATGGCCAGGGGGACTTAATGGTAGAAGAAGTTGTTGAGTAAATCGGCTAATAAACCACCCCTGAAGGGTTAAGAGACGATTATTTAATCACCGTCGGGTTGCAGCGGGAAAAAGAGTTCACGGAAGAGTTAGCGCAATAGCAATTAAAGGGACTCCGAGAAGCGTGGGGCTTATAAATTGATCAAAGAAGCTTAATGTCATGGTCAGTTTCAGGGGTTAGTCTTAATATCCTTAGAGTTTTTAACGAGAGGCTCATTAGGAAAAGAGTGGGATAGAATTTTTTGAGGGAGAATGAAGAGGAAAACAATTCATGAGAATACAAAAATAAGGAATCAAGGGGCGGGGTTAAGTTGAGGCATGTCACTAAGGGTGAGCAGGAATCACCAATCTTTAGCTTAAAAGGCTAATGCTTTGTCCTATTTAGCTTCTCAGTGAGGCGTCTTCAAGTATTAGGGAGGATCATGACTCAAAGTGTTTTAATGGGACAGCTTCGACTACGATAGGTATAAAGCTATGGTTAGCACCGCAGATTTCAGAGCATTGTCCATAGAACACTCCTGGTCGGGAAGTGATGAAAGCTGTCTGATTTAGTCGCCCCGGAACTGCATCTATTTTAACACCTAATGCTGGTACAGCTCATGAATGAAGAACGTCCTCTGCAGAGACAAGGATGCGGATAGGAGATTCAACAGGTACGACTATGCGAAGATCTGTTTCTAGGAGACGGAATTGGCCGGGGGCCAGGTCTTGAGTAGGAATTATATAGGAGTCAAAACCAAGGTCTTCATAATCTGTATATTCATAGCTTCAGTACCATTGATGGCCTATAGCCTTGATAGTAAGATGGGGGTCGTTAACTTCATCCATGAGGTAGAGGATGCGGAGGGAGGGGAGGGCAATGAGGATGAGGATTACTGCTGGGAGAACTGTTCAGATAATCTCGATTTCTTGCGAGTCTAGGATGAATTTATTAGTAAGTTTGGTTGAGACCATGGCTACAATAATGTATAAGACCAGGGTGCTAATCAAGAAGACAATTATTAGGGCATGGTCGTGGAAATGAAGTAGTTCTTCTATAACGGGTGAAGCCGCGTCTTGGAATCCGAGTTGGGAGGGATAAGCCATTCTAGCAGTAAGCTAGAGGCATGCAGGATTTTAACCTACAACTCTACCTTGACAAAGTAGTGTAATTATTTACTAATGCCCCATCAAGAAAGTGACAGAGTGGCTATGTGATTGACTTGAAATCAGTTGATGGGGGTTCAATTCCCTCCTTTCTCGTTAGTTAGGTTGGACCTGAACATATGCAGGTTCTTCGAATGTGTGATAAGGGGGAGGGCAGCCGTGGAGTCACTCTACATTAGTAGATGTTATTTCAACTGACATAACCTCTCGTTTTGCAGCAAATGCCTCTCAGATAATAAAAAGGAACATGATAACAGCTACAAGAGAAATTAGTGAGCCGGCGGACGACACGGTGTTTCATAGAGTATAAGCGTCCGGGTAGTCCGAGTAGCGGCGGGGCATTCCAGCCAGCCCAAGGAAGTGTTGAGGGAAGAAGGTCAGGTTAACACCTACAAATATAACGCCGAAGTGGATTTTTGTTCAAGTAGATTGAAGTGTGTAGCCCGTAAATAGGGGGAACCAGTGAACAAAGGCAGCCATAATAGCGAATACGGCCCCTATAGATAGAACATAGTGGAAATGAGCTACTACGTAATATGTATCATGAAGAACAATATCTAGGGATGAGTTGGCTAGTACAATACCAGTTAAGCCCCCGACCGTAAACAGGAAAATAAAACCAAGCGCTCAAAGAAGGGGAGTCTCTCATTTAATCGAGCCCCCATGTAAAGTAGCGAGTCAGCTAAAAACTTTCACACCTGTAGGGATGGCGATAATCATAGTAGCTGAGGTAAAGTACGCCCGGGTGTCTACATCTATGCCGACAGTAAATATATGGTGAGCTCAAACAATAAACCCCAGGAGGCCGATGGCTATTATAGCCCACACTATCCCCATGTACCCGAAAGGTTCTTTCTTACCTGAGTAATAGGCAACAATGTGGGAGATTATCCCAAAGCCTGGGAGAATTAAAATATACACCTCAGGGTGTCCGAAAAACCAGAACAAATGTTGGTAAAGAATAGGATCACCTCCGCCCGATGGGTCAAAGAATGTAGTATTTAGGTTACGATCGGTTAAGAGCATGGTAATTCCAGCTGCAAGAACTGGGAGGGATAAGAGAAGTAAGACGGCCGTAATTAGTACCGCTCATACAAATAGAGGAGTTTGATACTGGGAGATTGCGGGGGGCTTTATATTAATAATAGTGGTAATAAAATTAATGGCACCTAAAATCGAAGAGACGCCTGCAAGATGAAGTGAGAAGATTGTTAGATCAACTGAAGCTCCTGCATGGGCTAAGTTACCTGCTAGGGGGGGATACACAGTTCAACCAGTACCCGCCCCAGCTTCGACTCCGGAAGAGGCTAATAGGAGGAGGAACGAGGGGGGGAGAAGTCAGAAGCTTATATTATTCATTCGTGGGAAAGCCATATCGGGTGCCCCAATCATAAGGGGAATTAGTCAGTTGCCAAAGCCCCCAATTATAATAGGCATTACTATAAAAAAAATTATAACAAAAGCGTGAGCGGTAACAATTACATTGTAGATCTGATCGTCCCCAAGGAGGGCCCCAGGTTGACTTAATTCAGCGCGAATTAAGAGACTTAATGCTGTACCGACCATTCCAGCTCAGGCGCCGAAGATTAAGTAGAGGGTGCCGATATCTTTATGGTTAGTTGAGAAAAATCATCGAGTGATTGCCACAGGTAGAGCAGCCGAGGTAGGCGGTGGATTGTAGCCCCACAGACGGAGGTGTAAGCCCTCCTTTTACCAAGCCTTGGGGTGTGACACGCCAGATTGCAAATCTGGAGACGCAGAGTAAGATCTGCCGGGGCTTATTTAGGTGGATGCTTTGCAGGCTTAGGCGCTTAGCTGTTAACTAAGAACTCGAGGGATCGAGGCCCTCCCACCTAGAAGGCCTTAGCTTAATTAAAGCATCTGTTTTGCATGCAGGGGATGTGAGGTAATGTCTCGCAGGTCTTAGAATCTCAGCTTTCCCGACCCCTTTTTCCCCGCGGGGGCGGGGAAAGCTGAGTCCCTTGGTAGTGAGGGGAGGGGTAGAGAAGCGAAGAGCCGAAACATGTTGGGCCGCTGGAATATAGGTCTTCAGGGGCTAAGAGGCTCTCACTCTTACTGGGGGCTTTGAAGGCCCCTGGTCTAGGTAATTAACCTAAGCCCCTAGAGGGAGAAAAGGCTAAGAATAGTGGGTAGAACAGGAAGCATTGTAACTGATGCGGTGGCGGAAAGAGAAAGAAGAGTTGTAGACTGCTGAGGGGCAGGTCGCCATGGGGCAGAGGCCGGAGGGGTATGAGGGGCTATAGTTAGTGCCGCTGAGTAGGATATTCGAAGGTAAAAATAAAGACTGAGGAGAGCCATCATAGCAGCAATAGTAGCGATAATAGGGAGACCTTGCTTGGTTAATTCTTGGAGAATAAGCCACTTTGGGGCGAAGCCTGAGAGAGGGGGTAAGCCCCCTAGGGAGAAGAGCATAAGGGGGGCCAAAGCAGTAAGAACTGTAGATTTAGATCAGGATATGGCTAGAGAACCAATACTTGTGGCGTGGGTAAATTTTAGGAGAAGGAAAACAGGAATAGTTATTAGAATGTAGGTGAATAGAGTCAGCAGGGCTAAAGGGGCTGAGAACTGAGAGACCAGAAGTATTCAGCCCAGATGGGCGATGGAGGAATATGCAAGGACTTTTCGGGCTTGAATTTGATTCAAGCCTCCCCAGCCTCCAATCAGAATTGATAGTAAGGCTAATAAAGAAATGAGATTTTGATTGGGGGAGGGGATTTGAATTAGAAGAACAAATGGGGCAAGTTTTTGTCAAGTGGATAAAATCAGACCTGTGGCTAAATCTAGGCCTTGAAGAACCTCAGGTAATCAAAAATGAACGGGTGCAAGTCCCAGCTTAAGGGACAGGGCCATAACCATTATGGTCTTAGCAAGGGGGGAGGATAAATCAAGGATACCCCAGTGGCCGGATAATCATGCATTGGTTGCACTAGCAAATAAGATTAGAGCTGCGGCGGTGGCCTGAGTAAGAAAATACTTGGTCGTGGCCTCGACTGCTCGGGGGTGGGGGCGCTGGGCTATTAGTGGCAAAATTGCTAGAGTATTAATCTCTAGCCCCATTCAAGCGAGCAGCCAGTGAGAGCTGGCAAAAGTAATGGAGGTGCCAAGCCCAAGGCTTAAAAGAAAAAGAGTAAGAATTATAGGGCTCATTAGTAAAGGAGGGATTCTAACCGTCATATTTGGGGTATGGGCCCAAGAGCTTATTTAGCTGACTTTACTAGGAGATGGTGTAGAGGAAGCACGAAGAGTTTTGATCTCTTAGGCGGGGGTTCAAGCCCTCCTCTTCTAAGGGGCCGGAGGGAGTTTAACCCTCATTATTTACCCTATCAAAGTAACCCTTTATTCAGGCACAGCCCCTGCTAAAGTTGGGGGGGGGCTCCTGCAAAGGCAATAGTAAGAGATAGGTGGAAAATAACCAGCGCTAGAGTCAGCGGGAGAAAATTTTTCCATGCCAGGTGCATGAGTTGGTCGTACCGAAAACGGGGGTAAGATGCACGGACTCACAAAAACAACAGGGATAACAGGGCTGCTTTAATTATGAGGTTGATGGTAGTAAGTTCGGGGACAGTTGGTATATGAGATGCACCTAGAAAAAGGACAGTGGAGAGGGTATTCATAAACAGAATATTGGCGTACTCAGCTAAAAAGAATAATGCGAAGGGACCTCCAGCGTACTCAACGTTAAAGCCGGAGACCAGCTCAGACTCGCCTTCAGTGAGATCAAAGGGGGCCCGGTTAGTTTCTGCGAGGGTAGAAACATACCATATAGCCGCGAGGGGTCAGGCAGGGAAAATAAGTCAAATTGTCTCTTGGGCAACATTAAAAGTCTGAAGGGTAAAGCCCCCTGCGAGAATCACTGTTGAGAGTAGGATTAAGCCAAGGCTTACCTCATACGAAATAGTCTGTGCGACAGCCCGGAGGGCGCCCATAAGGGCGTACTTGGAGTTTGATGCTCAGCCGGACCCTAAAGTAGAGTATACAGCAAGGCTAGAAATAGCAAGGACAAAAAGGAGCCCTAGGTTCAGGTCAGCAAGTGGGTAGGGAATAGGAATAGTTACCCATAGCAGAAGGGCTAGTGTGAGGGCAAGAACAGGTATGGTAAGAAAAAGAATTGGGGAAGATGTAGCGGGGCGGATGGGTTCCTTGAGGAAGAGTTTAACGCCATCGGCGATGGGTTGAAGAAGCCCATAGGGCCCAACGACGTTCGGGCCTTTTCGGTGCTGCATATAGCCCAACACTTTACGTTCAATCAAGGTAAGAAATGCTACAGCAAGAAGGATAGGGACAATATAGGCAAGGGGATTTAAAAGGTGAGTAATAAAAACCATAGTTAAAGAGGGGACTTGAACCCCTGTTCAAAGGGCTTAGGCCTTCCGCAGTCACCGGGCTCTGCCACCTTAACAAGCCGTGCTCTCCGGCGCACGGGTGCACCCCTTTAGCCTCTTTAGCTAGATTCAGTGGGTAGGGATGGGGCATCCTTGAAGAATGGGCCCCATCTTCTCGGTCCTTTCGTACTAGAGAAGAGTATCATCACAGATAGAAACTGACCTGGATTTCTCCGGTCTGAACTCAGATCACGTAGGATTTTAATCGTTGAACAAACGAACCATTGATAGCGGCTGCACCATCAGGATATCCTGATCCAACATCGAGGTCGTAAACCCTCTTGTCGATAGGGGCTCTAGAAGAGGATTGCGCTGTTATCCCTAGGGTAACTCGGTTCGTTGATCGGCAGGCCGGATCATTTGAGGTCAGAAGTTCTGATATTTAGAGCCGTAGCTCTGGATTATAGGGAGTTCCCAATCCACGCGGGGGTTAGTATTATCTCCGCAGTCGCCCCAACCAAAGACATTTGGGGGAGGGGGGGCCGGGGTTCATCTAATTAAGTTAAAGCTTGGGGCGGGCTCCTCAAAGTCTTAAGCTCCATAGGGTCTTCTCGTCTTGTGGGTCTATCCCCGCTTCTGCACGGGGAGATCAGTTTCATTGACCTAAGGGAGGAGACAGTTTCGCCCTCGTCTCGCCATTCATACAGGTCCCCATTTAAGAGACAAGTGATTACGCTACCTTTGCACGGTCATAATACCGCGGCCGTTAAACTTCTAGTCACCGGGCAGGCGTGGCCTCCTATTCATTAAAACTGCAGGAGGTGATGTTTTTGGTAAACAGGCGGGGCTAGTGTTTGCCGAGTTCCTTCTTCCTCTTTTAGTCTTTCCTTCATGCATTCTTGTGTTAGGTTAACGATGTCAGTTTGGGTGTTTTTCTAGTACTTGAGTTCAACTTCCAGCCATCTCTTGATAATGAGGTCGAGTAAATTTCGGGGGGTAATCCGATCCGAGTTACACTCATGCAGGGAGGGACCTTGGGGTCCCCTATTACTCGTTCTAGCATAGTCTTTTCTATTTCTAAATAGAGTGATCTAGTAGGCCTAGGGGAATAAAACAGATGTTCCTAATTATAGGGGAAAATATAGCTTGAGCTTTAACGCTGTCAAAAGTGATGGCTGCTTTTAGGCCTACTTAGGGTATATCGCCTTGGTTTAATGATTTTTATCCTCCTGCATAAGGTTGTGTCCTTCTTCAAGGGAGCTGTTCCTCCTTTGAATAACTCCCCGATTTAATACTCTAGCCAAAGATTTAACTTCGATTATAGAGGCTAGTTGGGAAAGCGGGGGCCGAACTTATATTCGTTTTCTAGATAACCAGCTATCACCAGGTTCGGTAGGTTTATCACCTCTACTTGGAGTTCGTCCCACTCTTTTGCCACAGAGACGGGTTGGCCCTTAAAAATAGGCTGCCTCGAAGTAGCTCACCTGGTTTCGGGGGGTCAGACTAAAGGTCTCTTTGCCTGCAATAACTTGCTGGATCATGATGCAAAAGGTACAAGGGCGAAACTTTGCTGCTTTAAGCTTAAGGAATTTTCATTAAATATTTCAGTTTTCCCTTGCGGTACTAGATCTATAGCTCCAATAATCTGTTTCTGTCACCGATACTAAAGAGGTAAAATGATTTAATTAGAGTGTTAAATATATTTTTGGGTAAGGTTATACAGTTAGTTTCGTCAGTTGTCGGGCTAGCCGTTTAGCATCAGGGGGACCCGATTTGCACGGGGGGCTTCTCAGTGTAAGGGAGATGCTTTATCTTACTCAGCTACACCCTGGTTACGCCAAGTGCACCTTCCAGTACACTTACCATGTTACGACTTATCTCCTCTTGGTTTTATATGGGGATTTAAAAATGTTTGAACTAAACATTGGGGGAGAGCGACGGGCGGTATGTGCGCGCCTCAGAGCCGGCTTCAGCGGGACGCTCTATTTCCTCGCTTACTGCTAAATCCTCCTTCAGGGGAGTATTTCAACTCTCCTTCCGTAATTCCCTGAGTCAGAGAATGTAGCCCATTTCTACCATCTCATGCGCTACACCTCGACCTGACGTTTGAGGCTGTACCATTAATGCTTACTATTACACCTTCACAGGGTAAGCTGACGGCGGCGGTATATAGGCAGTTATGACAAGAGATGGTGAGGTCTAACGGGGGGTATCGGTTCTAGAACAGGCTCCTCTAGGGGGGTCTAAGGCACCGCCAAGTCCTTTGGGTTTTAAGCTAATGCTCGTAGTACCCGGGCGGATAGCTATGTGAGGGGGCTATCAGAGTTTACGGCTACACATAGTGGGGTATCTAATCCCAGTTTGTTCTGTAGCTTTCGTGGGTTCAGTGAATTAAGGCCACTTTCGTAGAGGTTCTTCCATTTCTCGGGTGCGTATAACAGCCTTGAGAATGTTGGGCCTTAGTTTTTGGGGAAAATCCTAACCACCCTTTACGCCGGGGGCTATTGACTTGGGCCCCTCGTATAACCGCGGTGGCTGGCACGAGTTTTACCGGCCCTAATGATCTTAATTAAGTCAAGTTGACACTTATGGCTTAATGTTTATTACTGCTGAGTACCCTTGGGGGTGTGGCGAAGCAAGGCGTTGTGGGCTAAGATTTGAGCCTGATACCAGCTCCCTAGCCCCGGTCGGGGGTTGAGGGCATTCTCACAGGAGCGCTGATACTTGCATGTATAAGTATAATCAGAGCCAATAGAAAAGTCAGGACCAAGCCTTTGTGCTCACGGGGTTAATTAAGCCCATCTTAACATCTTCAGTGTTATGCTTTAATTAAGCTACATCAGC